TTAATCTTAATATTTTAATATTATATTTGATTCTTCCTTCAACTTGGGATCGATTCACAAGAATTATGAAATGTATAATCAAATATGGATTCGGGTCGTGATTAATCATTTGAGATTTCAGTACGTATATACGGTCATCCCTTCTTTCGAGAGTTCCGATAGATAGATTCTATCTACCAACGCAGTCAACTCCATTCGTTAGAACAGCTTCCATTAAGTCTCTGCACCTATCCTTATTTTGGATTCTCGCTTTCTATTCTAAACTTAGAAATACTTGTTTTCAGAAAACAAGGATTTGGCTCAGGATTGCCCATTTTTAATTCCAGGGTTTCTCTGAATTTGGAAGCTACCACTTAGTAGGTTTCCATACTAAGGCTCAATCCAATCAAGTCCGTAGCGTCTACCAATTTCGCCATATCCCCCCTTTCTTTTTTAGGCCGGAATCACAAGGGGATTCCGTCCCCTTCTTTTATTCCTGTTGGAATCATTCAATTCATTAGATACTGATCCAATATCAAAAAGGTGTCTGCTCCTATTTCTTACCCATCTTCTTTCATCCCTATATGACCCAGTATTTGGTTCAATCAGAAATGATTCTATCATTGATGTATCTGCAATTCAATATGAATGGATATATCCCACATATATCTTCCTCTCCCCCTCTCATTTTTACCGCCCAATCCGTAATACTGGAACGGTCGATATTTATTCTTTTTTTTTTTCTTTTCGTCCTAGCTCTCCCCTTTCCGAATGAAACCAAAGGAATGTCTCATTATGATCTGGATTGCATCCTTATCTTATGCTCTTATGCTTAGGTCCGATCCGCTATCAAATTTTATATTATATATTAATTATATATTATATAAAATGATAATAATTATATAAAATGATAATATTTAATGATAATATTAATATAAAATGATAATAATTATATAAAATGATAATATTTAATGATAATATTAATATAATGAATAGAAAAAATGTAAATATAATTATAAATATAATTATATAAAAATGAAAGAAAAATAATATTATTCAAATAAAAATAATATTATTCAAATAAAATAATAAGATAAGATTCATATTCATAGCGAAGATCCGAGCAGCTTCCTGAATTCATATGCACTATTTATGTTATGTTTATGTGAGCCTGCTTAGCTCAGAGGTTAGAGCATCGCATTTGTAATGCGATGGTCATCGGTTCGATTCCGATAGCCGGCTTTCTCTATTTGTTTGTTCGATTTTTTCCATGATCGATAATGTCTCCTTGAGATCAAGGAATATTGAAAAGACTCCTCCCTTTTCTCCAAATGCCGGGTCACCAATCTATTATGTTATGTCGCGGGAACTTCCAACTATGAATAAAAAACTAATTGGAGCAGTTAGATCTCTACAGAATAAATCATGAAAAGGATCCTTACTTCCCATATATTATATACAAAATATACAAACAAATCCTTGCCATATATACAAAATAATCCGGACATTGATACAATTCATCTCATTTCTCTTTCTAGTACTTCAGTGGGTTTATATCGTTTAGTTCAGTTTTAATTTAGGTTTATTCTATAAAATGAAATAAAATTCAAATAAGGAGTCTTTATGTCTCGTTACCGAGGGCCTCGTTTCAAAAAAATACGCCGTCTGGGGTCTTTACCGGGACTAACTAGTAAAAGACCTAGATCCGGAAGTGATCTTAGAAACCAATCGCGCTCCGGGAAAAGATCTCAATATCGTATTCGTCTAGAAGAAAAACAGAAATTACGTTTTCATTATGGTCTGACAGAGCGACAATTACTTAGATATGTTCGTATCGCCGGAAAAGCCAAAGGGTCAACAGGCCAGGTTTTACTACAACTACTTGAGATGCGTTTGGATAACATCCTTTTTCGATTGGGTATGGCTTCGACCATTCCTGGAGCCAGACAATTAGTTAACCATAGACATATTTTAGTTAATGGTCGTCTAGTAGATATACCAAGCTATCGCTGCAAACCCCGAGATATTATTACTACGAGGGATGAACACAGATCCAGAGCTCTGATTCAAAATTCTATTGATTCATCCCAAAAAGAGGAATTGCCAAAACATTTGACTCTTCACTCATTGCAATATCAATATAAAGGGTTAGTAAATCAAATAATAGATAGTAAATGGGTCGGTTTGAAAATCAATGAATTGCTAGTCGTAGAATATTATTCCCGTCAGACTTGAACCTAACTATCATTTTTTTTTTATTTTGCCCCCCTTTTCGCTGAAGGAAATAGATTTAAGGGTTTTGATAAGGAATAGAGAATCTCTTCTATCAAATTCAAAATCCAATAAAAAAATCAAAAGAAGGGTCTTACTGTTGGAATCATGGTAGTTGGAATGATGGTATCAATTGGTATTTAATACATTGTTTGTGGTCGGTAACGTTGGTGAATTAGTAGGTGAAGGTACGGAAAGAGAGGGATTCGAACCCTCGGTAAACAAAAGCCTACATAGCAGTTCCAATGCTACGCCTTGAACCACTCGGCCATCTCTCCTCCATAATCTTATGATTATGATCCAGAAACCAAGTAAATAGCGAATCATTCATATTATTGCAGTACAGGTACGACCAATCAATTATAAATAGAAAACCTTTCCTCAAAGAAATCAAAGAAAGGTCTTCCTTCGAGGCTCGGGGGATCAAAAAACAAACCATTTTTCTTGTTAAAAACATGAAAAACAAAACATATATTCCTATTTGTCAAGACGATGATCCCGTCTTATTCCTATTTACATAGGAATTACAGAATGACTTTCCAGTTTCATATTTCTCAACAACAATTCCTCTCATGAGCTATCCCATGGATCTATTACAAATTCCTGAATCGTCTCCTATGAATTGGATTTTTCTATTTTCTATTTTCTGGTGTATACACGCTATGCACCCAAAATGGGTGGTTATTCTATTTTCATCATGGAATGATTATTCCATCCTTTTTTCTGGTTTGATCATAATCCAATAAAAATTTTTCGAGTTATCAGAATCTGTAGGAAAAATTCCTTGATTATTCAACTTTGATGAAGATGAAATAGTCCCATCCGTTGGTATACTACTCAATTGGAATGAAATTGAATCGTATTCAAATATTTCCTACCTATCCCTGCCCAAAGCAAAAGGGCCCATTTTAGTGGAAAGCCCACATCTTTTTTTTTAGAATTAGTCCATTTTTATGTCATTTCGTACTGTACAATTCCTTTGTTTGTGGGATCATTTTACCACGAGAGGTAATGAGAAGAATTCGAAAATGGATTGCTAACTATGTCTAGATCTCGTATAAATGGAAATTTTATTGATAAGACCTCTTCAATTGTAGCCAATATCTTATTACGAATAATTCCGACAACTTCAGGAGAAAAGGAGGCATTTACCTATTACAGAGATGGTGCGATTTGATTCTTTTTTTTTTTTTACTGACCACTCCCATTCTTACGAGAAAGAGACTCGGGATGGAAAGAAAAAAGATTATTGAAATAAACCTAACGCTTAGTGAAGGTGAAGTTTGGAGATAGAACAATTCCTTCTATCGTGTATCCTCGATTGATGCAGCCTCAGATGCTTCAATTGTCGATTCTAGTATTGAGCGAAAGGTTACACCTATAGGTTCTGTATTGCAGGTTAATCCTACTCCACCAGTACCAATAGGCAGCATAGGGGAAGAAGCACTACACCTAGGAATCAACAACACGAAAACTTTGTTATTTGTTATAAATTAACCCTTTTTCCTTATCGGGATCGGGACTAACAAGAATGGTTGGGACAACAAACATCCATCTCGTTCGTACTTTGGATACCCGTAGAACCATCAAAGATCGTTGAAGTGACTAATTCCTGGAAATATGGGGCGTTGAAGACAAAGAAATCGTTAGAGTTACCATTTCTATCTAGGAAGAACACACTTAGTGTTAGTGTTAAGAAAAGACCTCTTACAGGAAGGCTGGCTAGAGATTTCTTGTAAAAACACCAGCCCCTGCCAGTTCATAATAATAATATTTCCATTTTTTTGATTCCATGGATGATATTCCCCCTATTACTATGCACCGAAGGGAGGAGCCGTATGAGATGCAAATCTCACGTACGGTTCTGTAACGGGGATTCTTTGATTTGAATAGAATGAACGACCGTAACGGATGTCAGCTCAATCCGAAGGAAATTATGCGGAAGCTTTACAGAATTATTATGAAGCTACGCGACCAGAAATTGATCCCTATGATCGAAGTTATATACTCTATAATATAGGTCTTATTCACACAAGCAACGGAGAACATACGAAGGCTTTGGAATATTATTTCCGGGCACTAGAACGAAATCCATTCTTACCACAAGCTTTTAATAATATGGCCGTGATCTGTCATTACGTGCGGCTATCTCGACTATAGAAAGAAGGAAAGAAAGATCAACCCTGCTAGTAAATATGAGAGGAAAAAAAATAGGCTTTCTACATATGCATCGTCCAAAGGGACGATTTTTATAAGCTGTAGCAAAGAAAGAAACTTCATAGGAGCCGAGATATGAAGAAATAGGTACGGCCTATATACTGGATTCTATGGATAAAGGATCTAATTGATAGAGTAAGCACCGTAAAGATCAATTAGTGAGGTTTTGTGCCGATACAATAAGGCCTGCTTATGCTTACTTATGTCATGATATGAGATAAAAGTTAGGAATCCACTTATGTAATAGAGTCGATCCACTAAAGTATTGAGCAGCGGTGTAGCATCAGATCCCAAAGATAGTAAGTCCTTTCTTTCTTATCGAGGAAAGTCTTTTTCAAAGATTCTATAATCCATTTCTATACGAAACCGAGATAGTTACCTTTCAGAAAACTCTAACAATATAGGGAGGAAATACCTATGCTTTATTTTTCTGAAGGTGGGAGAAAAGAGAAAACTGATTTTTGATCAAAATGAGAGTTTGAAACTCATGGAATTCACCTCTTCTGGTTATTTGTTTAACCCGAGACAATGGG